AGAGTTTCGAAATCATTGTTTTATTTATTATTTACTATGGCTTTGCTTTGATTTATTATTACTTTATTGATTTTGATCTTTTAGAGTTGGATTTCAAGTTAGTAACTTCTATTTTTTCCTTCCTTTCTTTTTCTTCGTTTCGAATCAAAATAGAAGAGTTGAGTAAATCAAAAATCCAAAGGAGGTTCATGGCCAAGAAGAAAGATGCGCGAGTAACGGTGATTTTGGAATGTACCAGTTGTATCCGAAACGGTGTTAAGAAGGTGTCAACGGGAATTTCCAGATATATTACTCAAAAGAACCGGCACAATACGCCTAATCAATTAGAATTGAGAAAATTCTGTCGCTATTGTTACAAACATACGATTCATGGGGAAATAAACAAATAGATCGAACTAAGTATGTCTTATCTTTCAAAGGGAAAAAATTACATTATATAGAACATATTGAAATAGAAATAGAACATATTTAAATAGAAAATAATCCTATTTGTTTGGGGTTAAAATGACAATTAAGAAATAGGATTTTCGGAATAATAAATAAACTATACAAACAAACCATGGATAAATCCAAGCGACCTTTTCTTAAAAAAAATAAAAAAAAGCGATCTTTTCGTAGGCCTTTGTCCCCGATTCGACCGGGGGATCGAATTCATCATAAAAACATTAGTTTAATTAGTCGATTTATTAGTCAACAAGGAAAAATATTACCTAGACGAGTGACTAGATTAACCTTGAAACAACAACGATTAGTTACTAAGGCTATAAAAATAGCTCGTATTTTAGTTTTGTTACCTTTTCGCAAGAATGAGAAAAAAGGGAAAAGAACCAAGCCGACCGCTAGAACTACTGGTCTTAGAACCAGAAAAAGAACCAAGCCGACCGCTAGAACTACTAGTCTTAGAACCAGAAATAAATAGGCTTACTCTTTGTTCACTTGAATCAGAATTCCAATCCGAACTCAAACGCGGATTGGTGTTTTGTTCGACAAATCCGAGAATCCAGATTTGATTATCGTGTCGTAAGAAAAAAAACGAATCGCAAAAAAAAGATTTTTTATTGAACGTGTTCATTCATTTTGACTACTTTAGCATATTTTCTCATAGTAATTTCCACTCCCCCTTCCCGGAGTTCATTCTCCGGGCAACTCTATTTACAATTATTCCAGTGTATTCTACTTCTTTTCTAATTTCGTTGGAAATTATAGAAAGACAATCCCTACTTGCTATAGTTATTTGGGCCAGTATTTTACGATTAAAAAGCAACTGTCTCTTGTATAGATCATGTATTAATTTACTATAACTATAGAATACTACCCTTTCTCGAATTGCTGCGTTTATCCGAGTGATCCACAAACGACGAAAATTTCTCTTTTGCTTATCCCTATCCCGATGAGCCGAAAACAAAGATCTTATTTCCTGTTCAGTAATAGTTCGAGTAAGTCTTGACCCTCGAAAACTTGATACAAATGAACTACTTTTTGTTCTACGTCTCCGAGCTAGATATCCGCGTTTAGTTCTGGTCATTGAATAAATACAACTTTGACAAATAACTATTCCTTTTCTTTCAGTTATTCTTTTCCCCGTTCTGGTCTATTAATAACCAAACGGATTTTTCCAATGTATAAAATAAAAATTCCAATGGCTTTGGCTACTATAACCTTCCCGACCACAATTTTTTCTTTGTTTAGGTATAAAGAAATAAGAAATTTTCTTTTGCTAGGTGTCAAAAATAGAAAAAGAAATATAAATTGAATGGATAAAGAAATAGTGGGTTCCATCGTTTCTATGGTTATTTCTTAAACGGTGAGGTCTTCTCTATACACCGGAGCCTTTACTTCATTTAATCAATCTTATTGGTAACTTGTATAGTTCACACCACACTCTTTGGCTCTACCCCTGAATTATCCAGTAACAGGTCTTTCACACTGAGACCCACCTATACAGTAACGGTATTTAATTATGAAAGTTAGCTGGATAGCTGACCCTCGTAGTCCGTTCTTGACTGAGTGAGAACTCCATTTTTCTGTTTTTTTTTTGAATTTCAATAAGATTTCCTCCGCTTAATGGATAACCATTTGCTACCAATGGAGAATTGCTTCTCATCTTAAATTCAGTTGATTGGATTTGCACCAATGGAAACCATAAACTTTCTACACAATAGAAACTTTCTACACAATAGAGGGATTGATTCGCTTATTTTAGTTTTAGATAGTGAATGGAGTTCCTTCTTCCATTCTATCCTATTCACTGGTACTGATCATTCATACTGGAAAGCTGTTTTCTTGCTTTTTTTTGTGTCAGTTCATGATCTAAACGAGTCGCACATACACCCTAGTACATGTTCCTCGACGCTGAGGACATCCCCGAAGAGCGCGGGTTTTCACGACATTTGGAATTGGCTGTCTTGCATTTCTAAGAAGTTGTTGACTAGTTGGCATGTTGAATCATATACGTAATGGGCTGGTTTAGATTGATCCTAACCGGATCATTATGAATTTTTTTCTATTTAAAAAAATAGTAAAATTGGAAATAAAATCTCAAATCACGGATTCGCGCAAAATCCATTTTATTTCTCTGATAGAAGTAAGCTAGGAGATAAGATCTCAATTCATGGAAATTCAAAACCATCTTCTCCTACTATACAATCAACAAGTCTATACTCTTTGGCCTCTATTGCTGACATAAAAACGTCTTTTTCGAGGGTATCCGTTATTTCTTTTCGGGATTTCAACGTCGCTCTTATATAACCATCTATGATACAGTCGCGTATTTTTTTTATTGCCTGCATTTCCAGGACAATGTCTTCCATTTTCAGGTCCGAAAAAGAACTAGAGGGTTGATGCATCATTACCCTGATGATAGAAGGATTCTCTATCTGCTGTGTGAAACGAATAGAAAAGAAGGATAAAGAATAATAGGAAAAAAAAGATAGAATTGAACAACCGTACGAGCATCGTCTTTTGTGCATTGCATACGGCTCTACAATCAAATTGAAATTGACCCTTACTTTCCATTCAAGAAAGATCAAAATAGAATCTCTCAGCTCCAGATGAGTAAATGATCAAATTGCCACCTTTTCTTTCGGAGGAGTTAAAAAATACTATGATGGCTCCGTTGCTTTCTATTTTAAAATGGATTCTTTTTTTGTCTTTGATTCAGCAATTCCAAAGTTTCTTTTTGATCCAACCAAAAAAGGAAAAATCTTGTTTTTTTTTCGCACTCTTTTTTTCTAACATAAATATTGTTAAGAGCCCTTCGGTGTGAAAACAAAAAAGTTTGTGACGCTGAATTGGACTCCCGATAGATAAGAGAAAATCGGAAATACCTTTTATCTCATACTACTCTCTCGATACATAATCGAATCTTTTGAAAAAAAAAACAATACAAAAATTTTTCATATCGAATTCGAAGTGCCATGCTATTATTACTTAATATTCATATGGCGAAGGCATAGTTTTCTTTTTTCTCTCAAATAAAAAAACCTCATTGGCGCCAGGCGTGAGGGAATGCTGTACGTGAAGTTCCTCCACTCAGGATAAAACACGCCATTGACGCGGCTACTCCCACAGCTGTTGTCTCGACTGGTTGGAGAAGAATGTCTATAGTATCATAAAGGGCTATTCCATCTATTACTGATCCACCAGGAGAGTTTATAAGAAGTTTAAACTCTCCGACAGACCCCGCGAGACTTAAATATATCAAAGCACCTAAAAGGATATTCGCGTTCTCTGAAGTAATTTCAGAGCCTAAAATAAGTATTCCTCGTTGATAAAGTTCGTTGAGTAAGGAAAAATTCTATTCCTTAGAGGGCCGTACAAGCAACTTTTGAGGCATACGGTTCAAAAAAAAATTGCGAAAAAAACGAATCAATGTATAGATTCCAGTCCTCTTTCTTTTTTCCTATTCTTTTTCATAGCAGTTTTTTTCGAACTTCTAAGGAAAGGGCTTTTTCTTCGATTTTTCAATAAAGACGAATTTTTACTTCTTTTCTTTCGGTCAATAAACTTATCGAATTAACTTCTCATTGATGTATTGTTTCATCGAGATTCAATCCAAATCATGATGGTATTTTCTTGTTCCTGAATGGGTCTCTTTCATCTTTTTAGGTTTATGTTCTACTCCGGGTCAAGATCCGCCCGATTTGGATTTGCACATATAGGACAAATCGTCCCATCACCATTTCTTTTTGTTATGACTTTCTAAATAACAAACAGGAATCATTTAGGATACACGTAGTAATTATAGATATATTCCCAATTGGGTTTTTGCTAAACGGAGCTTGGATACTTCATTTTTTGAGTCCAATCAAAGCCAACCATAAATTATTCTAATTAAGAATAGTATTATGGATTCCCCCAAACAATGCATCTAATTGCACTTCATGCTCCAATTTTTTGATGATTCAATTTATCTTTCTTGGGCGAAACAGAGGATCTCTCGATCGGGGGAAAGAACGGGGAAATCCCATATGACTCAATATATCTGACAAGTCACACTATACGTCAGTCCATTCTATCTCTTCATCTTCGTCAGGAATTAGAACGGGTACTTTCGGAAGACCAACAGGCATGAATTAAAAGAAAAAGGAAGTTATCCTATATCTCACTTTGATATGGAAACGTAACGGTTTTATTGTCTTTATCATATTGGCTTTATCATATTTATTTTATCCGAAAAATTCAGAAAGAAAGAGAAAATAAATAAAGGAAAATTTTTATGAATAGGTCCTTCTAATAATCAATAAGGATGGACGCATTTACTCATAGAAAATGGTATCAATCCCCCATTGCGTATTGGTACTTATCGAGTATAAAATAAATCTGCTTCTCTTTGTTCCTACGAACAGAATAGAATAAATATTAACTGAACCTTTGTTAGGAAATAATCCACTGAACAAGGGAGGTCCATAGGATAGTCATAGTATAGTCTTTTCCAATGCAATAAAGTTACGTAGTGCCTATTTTTCTTTGATAAAGGGGTATTTTCCATGGGTTTGCCT